GATCCTGACGATGTAAACTTTCCATGGTCAATGTATACTCAGGTTACAAACCGGGAATCAGTTTACTGTCGTGCAGCTGCTGCTCAAGCAGGTATTTTCGAGCCTAAAATCCTATAGCCGACGAGATCAAAGGGTTCCCCGTTCTTTGTTCCTCTCTACTTTTGTATATATCTTTCTTGTTAAGATCTTAAGCTTCCTGGACGTCTACAAATCTGTTAGGCAGGAAATGTTTACATTGGGGAAGAGTTCATGCTATCATGTCGCTAAAAAGTGGGCTTTTTCCTAAATAAGCTTTTTGCCTCGACTTTTTAAAGTAGTGTTAAAAAGCCTTACTTCATTGGTTCGATCAGTCTTTTCGTATAAATAGCATTGGGCGTTTAGCACCGGCCTTCTATTCATTCCCACCCTGAAGCAGTTATTCGGACTAAGATCGTCATCGTACCCTCAAGGCAAGCTCCTGAAGTAGAAGTGTGAGGCAAGACGGGCGGATAAACTACGAAAATCCTTTTTTGAGGGTGGAATAAGGCACGCAGAAGACTTCGGAGTCGGAGATCATGAAAAAAGAAATCCAATGCTTGTCGTGGGCAATCCTATAGCCCCTTTCCTCGGGATCGGCTTAGGCTGGCTAGCCTTCTATCTGCAAATCTGCTAACCGACCGACGGATACCACTAACTGACTAAGCTAGAGAGCAGGAGACCAAGGGTCTTCCTGCTTAATCGAGCTTAGTCAGTTAGAACGGGTAAAATAAGGAGCTTTCCCTCCTTCCACTGTCACTTTTCTCATTCTTTTACCTAAAATTCATAAGCTAAAGAAGGAAATAACTTACAATGCTACAAAGAAGGGAACTTAAAACTATTCTCAACGAAAAGCCTTTCAACTAGTCGGTCTAACCTTCCTAACTTGGCACACATATGACATCAAGCCATCAACCAAGTCAGCCAACTACCAGCATTAGGTCCCCCAGTCGATGAGGGTAAGGAGGAAGCGATAGCCTGCTCTCATTCATGATTTCGAACCTTCTTACCCTCTCTTGGATGAAGCAACCATATAACTGACGATATGGATTGAGTAGCGAGATCAGTTACACTAGCCCGGGCATGCCTTAGGCTTCCTCTGCCACCCCCCTTGAGTCGAGTCTTAAATCACTTTGGTATAGGAGTTATCCAAGTGAATCCGAACTTTGATAGGATTCTAATGACTTTCTTTTGAACAACCTAACTGGCGCTGACCTCGTGCTAGCCTAGGTCTTGTTTATAGGATCCAATCTTTTTCTAACTCGAGGACTGACTACCTGTCGCCAGGAGATGCCTCCTTAGCACTAGTCCAAGGCCTTCCCGATTCCGGTACAAAGAGCCCATCATCTTGAGGAGGGTAGACTGGGAATTTTTTTCTGTCTCTTTAGAGGAGAGGAAGCACTTTTCTAAGGTCACGTGAGGCCAATTCAATCGATGACAACGCTTCACTCGGAAAGCATGCACAGATGTGAAGGAACTTTGAATTCACTTCTCCTAAGATAACTCGAATTTGCGATCACTTCCTCTAACGAGCGAGTCAACTTCGTTCACCACTTACGACATTCTTTCAGAACCTTAGATTCCATGAAATATAAGGTGTGGAATAGAGCTAGCTAACAAGTAAACGAGTCAATGTTGCGTAAGTGAACGGAATGCTGTTGGCATGTTCGAGCTAAGCAAGCAAGTAAACTACTTCTCTTCGTTGCGTAGGCGAAGTGAGCCATTGAAGAAGACTTGATTCCAGAGAGCAAGTCGTTTTATGTGCTGGTACTGTTCTTTTTGATGGTTGAAAAGGGCGAGACTGATGTTGCAGCAAGAGATTCATCATGAGTTGGCTTGCCTGGAAGGCCAGGGAATTTAAGCAATCAGCGGTGTGGATGGGCGAGGCTGCTAGTCTAGCTTCAGTCTTTATTAATGGGATAGTCCCTCAGGTTCCGTAGTTCGAACAATTTCCTTTGCTGTAGCAAGCAAGTCAATTGGACGAGGTAAACTGATTCCTATATATCATCCAGACGGGCAGCCATGTTCAAAAAAACCATTCGATAGACGAACCGGGGTACGACAGAGAGTTTCAGATAAAGCAAAATCGCCATCAAAGACCCACTTCAGCAACTAGAACTCCTAACTCCTAGCTGCCTATCGATCGGAAGTCATATCGGTACGGTACCAACGAAGACGGTCTTTTCTTGTTTCAACGGAATGAAGGCAAAAGGATCCTCCTTTCGTACGCTCTGAAACAAGCTTTGTGTATGGCGCAAAGGTATGTGAGTGAATGCATTTTTCTTTATGGGCAATTGCTTTCTCGGAGTCCTTATAGCGGGCTGAGCCCTTCTCGGAAGACTCTGCAAGTGAGATTTTTCCTATGTGATTGAAAGAGCTTAGATATACTTCAAGTAGGAACCATCACCATTTAATTAGTTGATTATATAATCATAAAGGACGTCACCTAAGGGAATGGAATGACGTGATAGGTCACAAGTCGTCTGTCTTTAAAGAAAAAAAGTCCCAGGGCAAAGACAAGATAGCTAGCTAAGCCCCTTCAACCCTTAGTTAATCAGCAATCTCGACTAGCACTCAGAGAGAATCAGCATCCACTTCTGGCTTTCATGGCCACCTTCTCCTGTTGAGCCAGCCTGATTGGTCGAATGAAAAGCCCTTCAAAAGCAAGCGGATTTCACACAAACTACAAACTCAGTCCCCCTTGTTTATCCTAATGCAAGCGATCCAAGTTAAAGGAGAGGAATGCTCAATCCCGATCCACGCTAAGGAAAAAGATCCAACTGAGAAGAGTGTAGGATTCCAGTGGGTCCAGATTTTTGCCTTGGTTAGGCGACAATCATGGTCTTGGTGATTCTTACGATTACGCCGCTTCTTTTTTTTTAGGAAAGGAAGCCCACTCGAGTCAACATCCCTTTCATCATATATACGACGATTCCCCTCGAGATTTTGATACTCTAATTCTGATTCTGCCACATAACGCATAACCTATACTTCACGCTAAGCTGCAATCTAATGCCCGGGGGACGCAATAACTTAACATTTCCCGAGATTACTTATTGGAACCGTAGTCAAAAGGTCTTTGAGTACCCCTTGTCTCGCAAGTGCTATGTGCGCGCATACCAACTCTTTTGAATCGCTTGTTATTGGCCTCGAAGCGGCGGTCCTAATGGGGTTTCAGTTCCTATAAGTTCGCGGAGATTCCAAGCTGGTCATTCGGCAGCTCACTGGTGAATCTAGGGTACCAAGTTGGAAGGTAGCCCTGTGCCAAAGAAAGTACCAATCCCAGCGTTGGACGAAGATCGGTCCCCTCTCAGACTTCCGTCGTCATGATAAGCTTGATGAATAATTCGCTTTAGTCTCTTCCTTCAGCCTAAGGTCGTCAAAGAGCAGAAAAGTGTACAAACCGACGGCTAAATCGCTTGAAGCTTTCTATTCGCCTTTCCCTAGCTTGCCGTAGAATTCGACTTGAGATCGATTCCCCGCAGTCAATACGCTTGTTTAAACTCTTCTGGTCTCTTTCTTTCTTTGATTCTATTACCGCAGGAGTGGTACGCGGGCAACCTTCCTTCTTTTCTTGCCTTATCGCCTTAGTAGGACCAAAGCCTCACCTTTGACTACTTGCTTCGTCGCTCCGTTAGTCGATCTAATCCGGATTCCCCTTTTCCTACTGTAGAAGCGTAGGGGACAAATCTTCTATTTCATTCCTTCAGTCTTTCAATACGACGGAGATGTCAATCAAACCTTTTTCCTTAATAAGACCCCGCTCCGGCGGACTTTCATTAACAGACAGGCAGAAGAGGACTCTGGAAGGAAGGTGTAACGGTAGGTGCCTGACTTTTGGGTTTAAATAGGTGTACTAGAGAGATCGTTGAAGCTAAGGGCCAGGCTAAGCAAGCGGGATCCGGGCTCATTCTCGGGACTTCGTTTAGCTCTCTCCCTTTGCCTTAGTGCTAGACGCGGGTGAACCAGCGAGAGTCTGTGAGCGCTCCTGCGTGTAAGCATGGACGATCAGTCATCTAGGACTGATTGCGAAGAAGCAGCCTACCGTAAATGATCGATTCTCCTTCCTACTCGCTTATTTGACTCGTCTTAGGAGAGGATCGCGAACGCTTTTGCTCAGCGCTTGTCTTTCCGCACCAAAACGGAAGATCTATCTATCTTGCTCGGGATGCTTACGTGCTTCCGCACCATCCCTGCCTTATTCAACTCAGAACTCAAAACAGGTCTTTGGCTTCCTACGCTCTCCTTCAACTAAGGGTGATAGGAAGTGAAGCCTAGCTCGACCGAAAGAAAAGGGTAAGAGCGGAGTCGTCGAAGCGAGAGGAAAGTAATCTCTCGACTGTAAGGAGAGGATAGAAAGTTCCATGTCTGAGAAGGAAAGGATATCTTGGCAAGAAGATATGGGTGGCCAGTAGCTTTCACTGTCAATCTGTTCTCGTACCGTAAAGAAGCATGAATGGCATACCAGTTGGATCTTATTTCCAGGGAGTGAATGGAACTTATCCTTTAAAGTACAGCCAGTAATTGTCAGTCAATTTCGGAGCGGAGAAGTTTGAAGTTATAACATATCCCGATGTCAAGGTGAGACGTCCAGCTCTTTAAGAAAGAAGGTTCGTCCTAGCTTAGTCGAAGTCTAAGGCAAAACCAGAATTCCAACAGTGCTAAGCTAGTAGGATTTCCTCTTGGAAAGAAAAGACTAGATAAGCTATCCAATCAGTAGACAGGCTGGGAACTCTACGAGGAAAGGAACATCCCGTAGAAAGCTTTCTCCTAGAATATAGAATGAAGAGAATCATTGAACGGAGGATAACAGCCGAGAAGGATATGATAGACTACGGTTCAAAGCTTCCGGAGGAACTAGCTAGAGCTGGATCTGCTGAACCTGAGGGAATAAGGAAAGAAGCAAGCTTGGGTGCTTTATTTCTTTTTGCTTGTAGCATGATATGTAGTCAAGTCGGCTGAACACAAACCCAACCGAAGTGAAACTCTCCTTTCCTTCCTTAAGCTTCGCATAAGCGACTTCATACGAAAGGTAGGAGCTAAAATCCGGCTCGGTTAGGGTAGACCCAGGGGAAGAGCTGTGCACAAAGGTTTGAACCATGGGGCAGGGGCGGCGACCAACAACAGGAGAGCACTCGGTGTAGGTCTTTCCTTGATCCTAATAAAGGCTCAGTAGCTCAATTAGGTTTGGAAGCAGGAGAAAAAGCCAGATGGACCACCATTCATATCATAAGAATTGACATATTCGCCGTGGCAAGGAAGGAGGATAATCCAACCATTTTTGCTCAAAAAAGTGAGCGAGAACTTATGATAAAAAGTGCCATTTATTGGTGTCATACGCCTTCCGAATGTCCAATTTCAACCCAACGAATGTTACCACCTCTAGCTTTCAGCTGCAACGAATTAACAAGCTCCGATGCCAATCCAATATTCTTTTGTCTGGCGCTAAAGCCCTTAACTTAATAAGGGCACCTTGATACTCAGATACAAGTTTAGATAGAAGGCAACCTTATCGCCAAGATTTTTTTGATAATGAAGAAAGTTGGCAAAACAAAAAATATAGCCCTAAACTGATCAATGGAGATAGCATTGCTTTATTTAGGAATTACAGTAATAAAATAAAACAGCAATTCATTGAGCCTTCACGGGAAGAAGAGGATCGCCTTGCAAATGTCGCTGCCTATGATATGCCAACAGGTTTGAAAGAAGCTTTCTGGGAAGCCATCAGGCCCAGGAGCTTTGCCCTCTTTGAGAGAGAAAAGCCCCCCCTTCTTATCTATAGATTGTCATTTTCTATAGCGAAGCCAGCCCCATCGGCTTAGCTTCTGAAAGCCTTTGCCCAATTTAGGTTGACCATTAGTACCGGGGTCCCGCCTTGTGGCTTCGGTCCGTCTCCTATAGCAACTAATAAGTATAAGCCTTCTGTTTAGGCTGGAAGCTCACTTTCTTCAAATCTCCTTTATTTGTGCCCTATAACCCTGACACGTAGAGATTCCTTTTCGTCGAGCGAGGCTGCCCTTAAGTGAAATCAGGAGAGAATCACTCATCTATGTCATTCCGTGCCGGGCACTCTCTCACAGCTATACAGGGATTAGGCTATCTTATTGCCATTAGGGTCTCGATTCATTTAGCATGTGGACTCCTAGACGTATCTCTTTGCTATATCTTTTTTAATCCCCCTTTCTTTGAAAGCGGTAGCGGTAATAGATCTCATTTTGAAAGAAAAATTCCTAGCAAGCAGAAAGGTACACATGGCCTATAGATCAAAGAAGCGGGATCGGAACCTAGCACAAGCGCTAGTGCTGAGAGCAACATCCTCTAGTGTTGTTTGGAATTCTCATTCATATCCTTCTCACCGTAAGGCCTGTCTAATTCCTTTCTTACCAGCAAAGAAACCATGAAGGGACCCATTTAGAGATAAAGAGAACATAGGAGAGCAAACCAGAGCCATAATCCAATCAACAAACTTCCTAGGAAAGTTTAGAGCATGAAGCATTTCTTCAATTGTGCCCGGGTTCGGCTAGCTTCTTCCCCAAATGACCAGCACAACCAGACCTGCTCAAAACATCATCACAGCAGCACTGTCACCCCACCACTTCCCTCTAACTGACCTTACATCATCAACAGCAGCAGTCAAGGCAGACAGCAACCATACAGCCCAACTGCAGAACCATAAGCTCAACATAACAACAGCCTTCAGTATCCTAACTGCTTCCCCATTAGAAACTGCCAGCAAACTGCAGTCAGCAGAACAGAAATCAGTGAAACAGGACCCAGCAGTCCCAGAATCAGCCCATGACAGAACAGATCTGCATCACAGACAGCAGTTGATCAGGCCAACACAGAACAGGACCAACTTCTTTCTCTGACTGACCTCACAACAAGACAGCATCCATCACACACCACTCATCCATACACCCCAAACTAACCAGAAGTCAACTCCGGCCAGAGTTGACCAGCAGACCTGCAAGACCTGACCTTACCAACCTGAAGAGCAGATCAGCCTTGAGAGCCACTTGCCAAACATACTTTCCCTGAGCAGCCTTGTTCCAAGTAATGATGTGTGATTAAGAGGGCAATTCAACTTCAAGCTATCTTTATTTGCTTAATTAGATTTTGCCCCAAGGTTTTGGGATTCACTTGAATTCGGTTTACTTGTTTGGGCTTTAGGAAGCGTGTTTCTTTTTAGTTGGACTTTCATTTTGAGTTGTGATGTACGGCTAGAGTGTGTTTCCTAAATCTGTTAGGAATTCTTTGGTTTACTTGGGCGGCAAGTCCTTGAAAGTTGGCGGCTGGTTTTCTGCTTCTCCAAGGTCTTCGTTCCCTTAGCATATACTATAAATCGATCTTTGAACCGGCGTCTATACTAGACTCTCTACGAACCTTCGTCTATCGACTCTCGGCGGATCTTCTAAGCTGTGCCTAACGGCCCAGTCTTCAAGTACTTAGTCGTAAGACGACGTTATTCAGCTCTGCGCCCCTTCGTCTCTACGAGACTTGTCGCTTCGCTCCAAAGCTTATCAGCTTTGTGAGTCAAAGCCCAAAGTAACTTAAGAATTGCAGCTTTGTCAAAATTCAGGGTTGACTTTCTTTTACTTTCTCTCCTCTCATGGCGATTTCCTGGTAGCTGCGGTTTTCTCCAGCTCTCGACTTCACCATGGCCAAGCGAAAGAAGAATTCAACTCCTCAACCTACTAATCGACAACAGAATGCTGCTAATCAACGACTCTTAGCTCAGGGTGCTAGAAGTGGATCTGGGCAACGACCTTCAAATGCGGATTTGGGGGGAAATGGGTTAGTGACTCCTAGGTCTTCAACTGCCATTGTTACTGATGTTTCTTCATCCCAACAAGCTGTTGAGACGCTCAGGGAGTCTAATCGACAAATGTGGCAAGAGATTCAGGCGCAATCCAATAGAACAGTAACACCCAGAGGTGCACCTCCAGAATCTGTTGTTGCTATTCCTGTAACTACTGAGCCTTCTAATCAAAGGTTAGAGGGTGATAACCCACCAACTGCTGCACCTCCTACTGCTATCCCAGGTACTCCTGAACCTGGTAATTGGTTTGGGTTATTTAAGGGTAGTTTGAATGCTAAGGGGTCCTCTTTGGGTTATGTTGCTCCTAAACTTGTTGATGGTAGAACTGTGGCTCAATTGGATCCTGTTGAAATTGCTAAAGGTAGTGAGAAGTGGCAATCTGCCCTTATCTTTTATGTTATTGGTTTTCAGCCTACTTTAACTGCTCTGAATAAATACATTGCTGAACATTGGAATCATGTAGCTAAACCTGATGTGTTTCTTCATGATGATGGGTATTTCATTATTCAATTTGTTAATGAGGATGATAAGAATCTTATATTAAGCTCTGGACCTCATATGTATCTTGGTAGACCCACTGTTGTGAAACCTTGAACTGCTGGGTTTGACTTCCATGCTGAGGTTCTGAAGACAGTCCCTCTGTGGATGAGGTTTCCTAACCTCCCTTTGAACTGTTGGAGTACTGACTCCCTGAGTAGAATTGGGGTCCCTTTGTATGCAGATGAGTGTACATCCAGGCAGTTGAGAGTGTCCTTTGCTAGGCTCCTTATTGAAATGGATGTAACTCAGGAATTGCCAAAGAGTGTGTTCATTGAAGATCCTTCTGGTAAGGTGGTGGAGCAGCAGGTTCATTATGAATGGGCTCCTCCTTTTTGTCAGACTTGCAAGAAGGTGGGGCACAATTGTAAGGCTAAGAAAGATGGACAGAAAAAGCAGAAGAAGCAATGGGTTCCAAAGCAAGTTCAACCTAGTTCACAAGCAGCTGCTGAGGTCCAGGCCACTAATGAGGCTGATCAGGTTTCTAAGGTAGCTGGTTCTATTCCTGCAGTTGTGGGTGGGCAGGTTGGGACCCCTACTCCTGCAGGTTCTGCCTTGAATGTGGAGCAAAATGATGGCTGGAGGACTGTGTCTAGGCCAGTTAGGGACAAGGGCAAGAGGCCCGTTTCTGTAGCTGTTGATCAGGCTAATTCCTATATGGCTTTTATTGTATTGAAGAAGCAGATGAGGAAGCTGAGGATTCTGAGGGAGAGGATGAGGAGGTTGGGGTTTCTGCAGTACCTCATAATCACACATGAATATCCTCTCTTGGAATATTAGAGGGTTAAATGACCCTAATAAAGTGGTGGGTGTAAAGAGGTTACTTAGGCTACATTCTGTCAGTATTGTGGGCCTTCTTGAAACAAAGGTTAAATATCATAAAGTGACAGCTCTTCAGAAGAAATTTGGTTCTAAATGGCTTTGGCAATGCAACTACAATCATTCTACTAGAGGAAGAATTTGGTTGGGTTGGGTGGATGACCTAGTGAATGTGACTGTTCTTCATGTTCATGAGCAGTTCATTCATTGTTTTGTGACTGATAAGCAAATGAAGAATCCTATCTATTTAACAGTGGTTTATGGCCTTCATACTGTTGAAACAAGGAGGGCTTTGTGGAGGGACTTGTTGAGTCTTGTGGTTACTACTTCTCCCTGGCTTTTGCTTGGAGATTTCAATTCTGTTTTTGCTTCTAGTGATAGAATTAATGGAGCTCCTATCTCTCAATATGAAATTCAAGATTTTGAGGATTTCTTATTGAATGCAGATGTGACTGAGGTGCAAAGCTCAGGTTTCCATTTTTCCTGGAGTAATAAAGGTCATGGGAGTGCTAGAATTGCTAGTAGAATTGATAGATGCTTGTTCTACCAGCAAAAGTCCAGGGTTGATTGGCTTAGACTTGGTGATTCCAATACTCATTTCTTTTTTGCAGCTATGAAGCAGAGGTATACTAGGAACAGGATGGCCTCTATTTGTTCAGAGGATGGTACGATGGGAACTACCTAGGCCGGTTCAAAGCCGATTGAAGCCCAAGATGAATCTCCCTTTGCCCCTTAGGCCTTGAGAAGAAGAGCTTCCTTAGCCTTTTTTAGCTAAGCTATCTTTCTTCTTTCCCGGAGTCTTTTTAAAGGGATACGCAGGAGTCCAAATGTTTGAATTGCCTACGAGCCTGTTCTATCTAGGAGGGGAAGAAATTCCTTCTTAATCAGAGTTGGGAATGTGCCATCTATCTGGCTATGAAAGAAAGAAGTCCTATGCGCAAGAAGAGAGACCAGAACTCTCTGCCTTTCACTCTTAGAGGGAACGTAGCGAGCGGCAGTTCTTCCTGGTGTCTTTTTACCTCCGAGGGTTTATGGGACTTCCTGGCAAAGGCCGATCTACGATAGCCTATACATGAATTTCTCATTTCTTATCATACGCGAATTGGATGATCGAAGCATACCAGCAATTTCAAATCCACCAGTCGGGTACGAAGACAGGGGAGAAGGCCGAAGTGAAATCCCGAAGAATGCCGGATGTAAGAAGGTGGGGAGTGAAGTAGGTCATCACTATCAGTAGTCACGCAAAAAGAAGCAACGACGCCTTTTGGCGAAGGGTCTTCCAAGCCCTGAGATCGCGGAGTGCTGCGCGCTTCATTAATAGGAGTTATATACTTACTAGAGCAGCGAGGAGCTACAAAAGAAAAGAGCTCGCCAGAGGGAGCAATCCACCTAGTCTGAACGAATCGTTCGACTATGACCTGGTGACTCAATTCTATTCCTGCCATCATTTCGATGTACGACCTCCTACGTCTTTCTCCTGAAACCAGAAAGGCAGTAGTCAAAGCCCTCTCGCAAGCCCAGAAGACACTTACGTAAATCGGGTTGAAGCTAAAGGGAAGAAGCTTAAAGAGTGTGAGGAATGGAAGTTTACTTGATAGAGTCAAACTCTTGCTTGCATTAAGGTATTTAGTTGCTTAAGGATGGTCCCAGACTCTGGGTTGAAGGGGATTTTTCCGTTGAAAGACCCAACTATCTCAATACGCCTTCGATTCTTTGGCTGGGGAGGAACCCATGCCTGAGATGATGCGGTCCTTGAATCTTCCGTGGCTGAGAGTTAGCAAGCAACCTTTGCCTCTTGGCAGGAGGATAGCAGAAGCTACCCAACCTACTTAAAGAACCTAAAGGCTTAGCCCGGTCTGAAGAAAGAAAGAAAGGAGAGCTCAGATAGAGCTGCAGTTCCAGGTTCTGAGGGTCAAAAAGCCAAAACGCTTCTACTACTTCGTTGAGACTACTCTTAGTATCCAATTTCCTCAATGCTTCCGGTTCATCAACCAATTGCTGCCCAGAAAAGAGACTTGTCGTAGATAAGCTCTGCTTTTGAGTCAAAGACTAAGTCCAAAATTATGAGTGAGAAGGTTCCACTCGTAAAGGCCTTGGAGTCTAAACTAATACTATCACTTCAATTACTTGATCGAATTGGCACAGCTCCTCCATCCAGTCTCAGATCCCATTGCTTTCGATCAGTCGCTCCTTGATAGACTTGTAAAGTGCTTTATCTCGTGAAATCAATAATAGGAATTTCTTAAAGGTAGTTTACTTGCTTACTCAAGAGAGTAAGGTAGTTTTTACTTACTTACTTGTTAGAGTAAAGGGAATCCGCTCATAAGTCGAAGACTAGATCCGCAAGCACTCTTTTTTTTACTATGTATACTCCCCGGATCAGTCGGTAGATCTTAGACCTTCTCAAAAAAGGAAAGGTGTGAAAGCGGTTAAGAATTCTTTCTATTCTAATAGAGAAAATCAGTCCTTAAGCTTTAATAAGCGACTTCATACCTCTTAGCAGGTCGGTCAGTCTCAGTAGTAGAGGAAGAAGAGTCCACTGATCATCAGTTACATCACAGTAGTGGTCCTCTTGCCTTTGCCTGGCGGAGTCAGCCCTTAATGGGCAATTCAGACATCACATTACACACCGCAGTTGAACCGTGCTTTAGACCACCGGGCATAGCAGAATGAGGAGGCTCGGCCTGCAAGCTCTAGCATACTCTAGTAGACAGCGTAACCAATCCAGCTAAGTTATTAAACCTGAAATTCAAGACTAAAAAAAGTCCTTTCTCTTTAGGGATAGACCTAGAGCAAGAATGGTAAAAATACCCCATAAACATTTTAGTCAAATGGAATCTCTTTCCTTATGCTTCGCATAAGCAACTACATACCTTAAGCTTCGCATAAGCATAGCCATATGATGAGTTGAGTTGAAGGCGGGCGTCCTTCTTTCTTTTCTATGGAAGCGCGCATCACTTTGGACGTGCTTTACCGGCAAATGCATGAGTCAGAACATAATAGCTAGGCACGTTGTGAGAAGAGAATAAGCAAAATCTATTGCATAATCAAAGTAAGAGTCAACATCTCGCTAATAAAAATCATTATCACGAGCAGTAGCTGAAACTTCTATTCGATCTACCGAATCAACTTCTGCCTACCCCGCCCGGTCAAGGCTCGTCAAGAGTGTTTTTTCTTCAACGGGAGGCCAGCCTATTATCCTACCCACGTCTATCCATAAGTAGTGAGAGCGAGCTTGGTTCTCTGGCGCCTGGCTATTTCCCCCTTCTAGTCCCTCCGGTTGGGACAAGCTAATGAGATCCGGGCTCAG